CTAACTCTGCCCTACGTAAAGTCGCCAGAGTCCGATTAACCTCCGGATTTGAGGTAACAGCTTATATACCAGGGATTGGCCATAATTTGCAAGAACATTCCGTGGTCCTTGTGAGAGGCGGAAGGGTCAAGGACTTACCCGGTGTAAGATATCACATTGTTAGAGGAACCTTAGATGCTGTGGGAGTAAAGGATCGTAAGAAAGGGCGTCCTAGTGCGTTGCATGACACAGTCGTAACTTGTATCTAATGATTCCGTATCGGTCGTTCCGATATACTAAATGCATAGCTGACCCGGAAATGGAAGTATTGCCAGGGGACTGAAGCCTGCCATAACAAAGATTGATTATTATTCATCTGTTTGTATGAAGCAACTTGGTGTCCAAGGTATCAACATTCTAGTAGGTTAAGTCTCACCCGGACCACTATTCCGAGGATTTGCCTGCAAATGTCTCTTCTTTCCTGGAACGGGCCCAGACTACCGCGATGGAGATTCCGATTTCTGAGCATTTGGTAATTGGATTAAGAAACCTACGGACACCTTCAGTCAGATGGGCGAAATGCAAGATTCTCTTTTTTTTTTTCTATTCCCAAACTTCGATTTTATACAGTCCTAGAGGAATGAACAGGAAACGGATGCTCGACACGTAACGAGCAAATATGTCTGATTTTACAAAGTAATTTGAAATCACTTTGTTCTATTCAATCATGTGGAAAGCTGCATTCGATGAAAGTCGTACGTGCAATTTGAAGGGAGATTTCCAAAAAAGCCAGGAGATCCACCCTACAATATGGAGTCAAAAAGCCAAAATAATATCCTAAAGGATGAGGTGGAAAGAGCATCGGATGCATTTGCGAATTCATGTCACATCGGAGCAGTATAGTGAATAAGAATAGAGATACTGAATCGGATCCCATTTACCGGAATCGATTAGTGAACATGTTGGTTGATCGTACCATGAGGGATGGAAAAAAATATCTGGCTTATCGAATTCTTTATCGGGCTATAAAGCGTATAAGACAAAAGACAAATAAAAATCCATTGTCTATTCTTCGCCAAGCCATACGTGGGGTAACTCCCGATGTTGCGACGGAATCCAAACGCGTGGGCGGATCAACCTATCGAATTCCCGTTGAAGTCGCACCTGCAGAGGGGAAAGCTTTGGCTATCCGATGGTTACTGATCGCGTGTAGGAAACGTCCAGGTCGAAACATGGCTCTAAGATCGAGTGATGAATTGATGGATGCTGCCAGAAACTCTGGTAGTGCAATACGAAAGAAGGAAGAAATTCACAGGATGGCAGAAGCTAATAAAGCTTTTGCCCATTTCCGCTAGTACCGGGTTTATTTCAATCCACAACTCTTTGCCTGTGGATTAAGGTAAACCCAGAAGCCTGGTGTCAAGAACTAAAATTAAAGACGTGCCAAGAACCTATGAATAAAAAAAAAATTAGATAAAGAAAAAGATGTATTCAATGGTGGGGAGTATTCGAGTGATTTCACCGTGAGGGTTTCTTTGCCAAGTAATTTGTCTTTATCTCCCCTGCGAGGTGCAGGGGGGTCGAGTTGGTATTCTCGTGGAATGGATAGACCCTGCGATACGAAAAGAAAAAGTCGGAATCTTTAAAAGATTGGAGAGTCTTTCCCATTCTTACTCTTATTGGAAAATCAAAATTGGTTGACACAAACAAGATTTCGTGATATACTACGAATTAACAAGCGTACTCGCCTGGGAAATCACTCATTGCTTTGGAAACCATAAATTACCATGACTGCAACTTTAGAAAGACGCGAAAGCGCAAGCCTATGGGGTCGCTTCTGCAACTGGATCACTAGCACCGAAAACCGTCTTTACATTGGATGGTTCGGCGTCTTAATGATTCCTACCCTACTAACCGCAACCTCTGTATTTATCATTGCCTTCGTTGCAGCCCCCCCTGTGGATATTGATGGTATTCGTGAGCCTGTTTCTGGGTCTTTACTATACGGAAACAACATCATCTCCGGTGCTATCATACCCACTTCTGCAGCTATAGGTTTACACTTCTACCCCATATGGGAAGCAGCCTCTGTCGATGAATGGCTTTACAATGGTGGTCCCTACGAACTGATCGTTCTTCACTTCTTACTTGGTGTGGCTTGCTACATGGGTCGTGAGTGGGAACTAAGCTTCCGCCTAGGCATGCGTCCTTGGATTGCTGTTGCATACTCAGCCCCCGTTGCAGCTGCCAGCGCCGTATTCCTGATCTACCCAATTGGTCAAGGAAGCTTTTCAGATGGTATGCCCCTAGGTATTTCTGGTACTTTCAACTTTATGATTGTTTTCCAAGCCGAGCATAACATCCTTATGCATCCCTTCCACATGTTGGGTGTAGCTGGCGTATTTGGCGGCTCTCTATTTAGTGCAATGCATGGTTCTTTGGTAACTTCGAGTTTAATCAGAGAGACAACTGAGAATGAATCTGCTAATGCAGGTTATAAGTTTGGTCAAGAGGAAGAAACCTACAACATCGTAGCTGCTCACGGTTACTTTGGACGTCTAATCTTCCAATACGCCAGTTTCAACAACTCTCGTTCTCTGCACTTCTTTTTAGCTGCTTGGCCCGTAGTAGGTATTTGGTTCACCGCTCTCGGTATCAGCACCATGGCATTCAACTTGAATGGTTTCAATTTCAATCAATCTGTGGTTGACAGCCAAGGTCGTGTAATTAATACCTGGGCCGATATAATCAATCGTGCTAACCTGGGTATGGAAGTTATGCACGAACGTAACGCCCATAATTTCCCTCTAGATTTAGCTCTTGTTGAAGCTCCTTCTGTGAACGGATAATAGCCGTCCGGTCCTATAGTAAAGTGAAATACCAAATTTTCGACAGAGCGATAATTTGGTATTTCACGCATGAATTCCAAGCTTTTGCACGAATACAAATAAAGAGATTGATAACTGTTCGTTGCAGACTCACAGAGAAATTGGTCTCCTATTCCTATTCTAAAGATTTTTTGGAATACTCCGCCTCAGCTGTTGGAAAGATTCAATCTATTTCTTTCGTTCCAATTCACAAAAGGGTTGTCGTCCTATGATCACTGGGATGAATTGAAAATACATTCTTTACAAGAAAGTTCCCCAATATCTCGTCTCGAGACGGGTGTGTCTGTATATCTACCTGTTCATATGGATACACTTGTGCAAATCAGATCTGTTCGAGTTGAGTAACCTTGTCTCAGCCAACAAACTCTATTATATCACGAAAATATAATCTCCCTTCATGTTCAGACGATTGAATAGAAAAAGGGGCGGACGTAGCCAAGTGGATCAAGGCAATGGATTGTGGATCCATCACGCGCGGGTTCAATCCCCGTCGTTCGCCCATCCGACGCAATCCGTTTGTGTTGCGTAAACGATAGTATCCTGAAACGGATTGGGGAATTGACGTAAGTACCAGATACTAATACGACTACAAAATCACCTCGTTTTTGGTTTGAAGCGACCTTATTGGGACTTGAATTTATCTATTTTATTTGTATAATAAAATATGCATAAGTGATACCGAAGGTTGCATACATATAAAAAACGTATAAGTGCGATGAACAAGGAGAATGGGGCAGTGAAAGAAGCAAAAGCAAGCAGAGTCAAAATTTTATACTCCCTAGCTAGAGTTTTGAAGCTAGTGGGAATCGATCAACTTTATCACTCGTTTGAATTCTTGAAAAACAAGAATCAAAAAGAATCACTAGTTAATCTTTTTTTTAGTTATAAACCTTTCATTAGATTATTTGACGCGTGACTATTCAGCTCGATCTTTCTACGAAACTTGCGCTCTGTACGAGGGGGTAATGGAACCACTCTGGAGATCCTCGCGTTATTGGCGATACCAATTTCCATGCATTGTTCTTTGATTGGGAGAGAGTCAAGCCAAAAAAGTCTGATAGATTTGGTAAGACTTATTGATGGGGGTGGTGAAACAGTCGAAGAACCAGCAATAGATTCCTTCCAACTTTCTTGCTTCGTTCCTCCAGCAATAAAAGCCTTATATGCTGGGAAGGATAGACTAGAAAAGACATCTCATGATTATAATTCAGATTCAACGAAGAGAGATATTTCCGTTAGCTTAGTAGGGTGGAGACGGCGGCAAAACCCCACGTGCAATATAAAAAATATAAAATACTTTAATAGGTTTTTCGAATCCTATAAAGAATTTTTGGATAGGAGGGACAGAGGTTGTGTCTCTCCGTATACAAAAAAAATTTGGGATTCGTGGGAAATCCAAGGAGATCTTCTATACTTCCTACCCAATCCCCCTTTTGTGGCGAGAGTAGTAGAAAAGGGTTTCGATAGAAATCTCTATCCCTACCGGAATCCTAGGTGGGTCCTCCAATGGTTAAGGTTCAACTCCCATGAGAATGGGATAGAACCTCCCATCTCACGAATTTATTCACAAACAAGGAATAAATCAATGGGAGATCGACTGATTGGATCTCTTCTACCCTTTAAAGAATCGGATCCAATTTCGAATAGGGCAGGAGGGGTTGATCAGAATGGTGAAGAATCCAGAGAAGCGTTTAGACTTGAGGGGGATCTATCACCCAATACAATACTCTGGAATAGATTCGGGTTTCGGAGTAAAAAGTGTGTGGATCCAAGAAAGAATCTCCTAATAAATTGTGGGATCTTTCTGGGTACACCTGGAGTAGTCAACAGGGATAGGAAGAATACTACTTGTCCGATTCCATCGAAGGAAAGAGGGAACATACCCCCTCAAGGTCCTCTGGTCAAGAAGTGGAAGGGTTTAACCCCCCTCTACTCGATATACATGCTTCTCTTACGTGATAGTTTCTGCGCATTGGCTAATGAATATTTATTGCGAGTCCATTACCGGTTAGATGGCTGGACGGAAGGCAAAGAATCCGCCAGTGTGGCGGGAATCACCATTGGAAAGGAATTATTGAAGTGGGGGGGGGGTGCAGAGCGTTTACTGATCGAACGTATTCCATTTGGAATTAAGTATGTGAATATTGAGTCCAGTGTGTGCGGAGATATCGGTACAGCCATAGACTTTTCTTTCCCTTCTCCAGGGATAATATTTGCGGAATTCCGGTACAACTTGGGTGCATCAATCCGCGGCGTATCAAGATGGAAAAAGAAGTTCCTAACGAGTCATATTGGTACCACTATCGAAGCAATCGGTAGGAACGAGAAGTATTCCTATTAATCCATCAATTTGTTATTTATTTACAAATGCGTTTTTTACAGAATTATTTGCCGAGTCTTAATAAATGCAATTGATTACTTTGTGGATGAAGTGAACGATCCGGATCATAAATGGATCAATTCTCTTTTTGGTTTTCAATCATTCGATATTTACGAGAAGGTTTCTGCATTCAAAAGAATTATCGAGGGAAAGAATCATTTATTTGTGGATTCAAGATCATTGGTGGACGAAGAATCCGTAGGATCCTCAATCCCGCTCAAGAATACGGTTGATCCACTTCCTATTGGATCATCCGGTATCGGATCTATTCAAGCTTTTTTTGAGAGTCCCCCCTACATCATGGCGAAACATAATTGGAATCTCTTTCCGTATAATTGGGATTGTCAAGAAGAATTGAAAGGGGTTTTTGAAGGACGTTTTTTAGAGAGAGTGTTCAAATGGGACTTTCCAAATCGATCCCATTTATCTCTATCAAATCGTGCTAAAAGAGATTCTCTCCCGAAATTTGGGATCATGAGAGTGAGCGACTTCGCCGCTAAGAAACACGGCGGCAGTTACTCCAATCTTTTAGATGATTTTTGCGTGGGTTCTAATAATCAAGTCGGTTCTTGTTTCGGAATAGGATCTTTTGGCATGGAGAGAATCGTTTCCCTCATTCAGTCTCACGTGTCTAATTCGTCATTACCCAGCGCTTGGCAAAGAAGAGAAGGGGGAACAACTAATTATCTATTTACGACGATTCAATTCACTCTGTCTGATTCAGATAAATTCGTGCCATTTTCATTATTAACCCATTCAGATAGACGCTTCAATGTGATTTTGACCCTCAGGAGATTGCTGCCGACGCCAAGCTCTTTCTCCCACGAGACGAGAGATTTGTCTTTTTTTTCGCGCAATAACAATATAAATTCCCTAAAACGAGCATTAGGAAACGATCAGCTATTAACAGATTGGCGATTTCAAACTCATGCTACAAATTTGAGTTCGGATCAAGTCAACTTAAATAAGTCTATTGGAGGATCAGGCTCGGTGAGTGGTTTCATTGAAAATCGACTCGACCAACATGATTCGCTCATCAGGTCTTTCTGGGAATTGAAAGAATTAGAAACACTTTATTGGTTAAAAAGAATCTCGTTGTACCGCATCGGTACGGCGTTGGAATCTCCCACAGGACTATTTGCGAAGGTTCTGCACGAGGATGTGAAGTCGGTAAACTTATACATGGAAGAGAAACCTGTCTGTCTATCTCATCCCATTTGTCTCAGGGATTTTTTAAACGATTTAAACGACTACAAGATCTCTTGGATCTTTTGGAAAGACAATATCTCAGAAAAATGGCGCCTATTTGGGGAATATATACCTTGGTTTTTCACCCCTACCTGGTGGAAATACTTTCACGACCTGGTAAAGAACACATATCCAGAATTGGTATTGAAGATGAGTGATGATTCTCATTACCATATTCCCGGTATCGCAAAAAGAGCGGCGGAGACTATGGATGGTGCTAGGTCTTACCTGTTAGGAAGATTAGTATCGAAATTAAGAAACGAGTCGATTACTGACATATTATCCAAATTAGATTCTTTTCTTATCGAAGAAATTAATAATTTGAAGGGTTCGTATTCGGGTTGGGCAACAACGCTAAAATTTACAAATATATCTATCCCATCTCAGCTTGCTCTTTTCATATTACTTGTTCTTGCATCTTTCAAGTCTATGTGGCCCGTTGTTTCAGGTTTTGGCTCTCTCTATTTATGGAAACGATTCGCTACGATTGGATACTCAAAAGACCCGATGCGTAGGTCCTATCTGGAGAAGGTGATGTATTACCCTCCGATAATAGGGCAAATGGGAACAAGGGATCCACTGATACATTCCCTGAAGAGAGTCTTGAATTATATCAATAATATATTCTTTTATTCCTTAGTAAAGAACGGACTTGATCTATGGAGGCTACGCAGGGAAAGCTCCGACACCCTCAGAGTGAATAAGGAATTATTGACTCAATATTTAGTTACGAATGAGACTATTTCCAACTATAGATCAAAATCGAGCTTTCATTATTTGAGCGGTGAACCAAATTGCGGACTCCCCCCAGGGGGAGGGGGATTGACCCTCTTGTCATATCTACATCGGATTCGTCAAAATAATCTATGGAATTATAAGATCCGTAAGTCGGATCCTGCAGAGAAGTGGGTTATTTCCGCCCCTGGAAGGAATATTCTAGTTCCAGCTTCAATGAAACCGAAAGGCATTTCATATGCGCCATATTGTGATGTACCTGTATCTCTTCAATCAGAATTATTATCGTCTGAAGGAATTCCGTTGATAGGGCCTACGGAAACTGGAAGATCTCATCTCATTAGAGATGTAGCATCCGACTCCTACTCCCCTTTGGTCAAATTGCCAATACCAAAATTGTTATACAATCGATCCTATTTCAATACTGAACGTGGAAACTTTATCTCGAAAGAGAGCGTATACCGAGTGAGTCTTGTCTTTGAAATGGCGAAAGAGATGTCTCCCCGTGTAATATGGATTCAAGACATTCATAGATTGAATGCTCATCGTTCGTATCATGAATCAGAAGCGGATCCTAGATTCTTACCTTGCTTAGTACCGAAGAGTATCCATAATGGGCACAGTAATTTTTGCAGTCGTAACAATCTTGTTATTGCCTCGACCCACGTACCTGCGGAGGTGGATCCAGCTCTAATAGCTCCGAACCGGTTGAACAAATTGATAAATTTCCGAAGGTCTAACAAGCGTCAGCGTCAGAAAGAATTGCCGATTCTATTAAGTGTCAAGGGGTTCAACACACAAGCTGATCCATCTCTTTTTGAAGGTACTGGGTTTGGAACCACGGGTTATAGCAAACGAGATTTATTCTTTTTTGCTCAGGGAGCGTTATTAATGGGTCTTTACAGAAAGAGAGAGCTTGTGTGTAGTGACACAGTTGAATTCACTTTGCATAGACAGCACTCGGCTGTGATTTACATGGGTAATGAAATCAAATACAATCCTTACGATATTCTTTCTCATAGGATAGGAAAAGCCATTCTAAAAAATAGTTTGATAGACACTTCTCCTGAGGATCCCTTCTGGATCGGTCGTAATACATTGAAGAGGCGGTTTTATCATTTGTCTAATTGGTATTTGGAGTCTTCGATAACCGAATCAACGGTTACGGAATCAACTTTATTTACACATATTTTGGGACTATTGACTGGGTTGGCGGCTCGTGATTCATGGTTCGAAATGGATATGATAGGTAGAGATAATCCCATTGTTATTGATAAAATTTTAGAAAACGATTTTCACCTCGCTTGTGGTATTTTAGAAAACTTCTTCAGAGATTTTTCACGCCCAGAAATCTGTAAAAATGACAATCAATCCAGGAATGGTCTTTCCCTTTCTTCTCCCATGAAACCCTGGTACTCCTCAGGTATGATATGTGCAAGCTATTTCCCTCAATTCATGGAGACAGGGACAGGGGAGCTGTCCGAGACTCGAACCGACTTCGGAATGAAACAGTCAGGTGGAACCAACTCGAGTTCGGGGGAGGTACCGCGTGAGATGATGCGGTCCCCCAGGATCTGGCATTTCAGTTTTATGCGAAGCGATATTTATGAATCGATAAGATTATTATCTGAATTCGATAATTGGTGTGCCTCACTCCGTCTCCACCCGGATTATCATCGAAGTCTACAACAGGATTCTCCGTGGGATAGTGGTGAAGACAGCCAATTTGACCCGTACAAAAAAAGAGGATATCACCTCAGTCATACAAGAACTTTGAATAGATTGAGACAGAAACAGACAAGAAGATTAGAAGATCGGTTGGAAGCTACATCGTTACGCGATCAATTCCCCGAACTGGGACTCTCTGAATCGTCGAGCTCATACGAAACACAATGGAATCGGCTCAATGAGCCAGTTCTATTCGTGGGAGGGCGCTTTACTTGGGACCCCATGTCTCTATTCCAACCGGATTCTAGCCCTTCTTTTCCACATCGCAGTTTTTTGGCAAAGCAAGAACTGGTCCGGAGGCTGTATGTAACTTATGGCTTGAAAAGGGAACGCGAGAAACATTTCTCGAATGAAGGGATTAAAAATCTGTTCCTCCATCGTGGATATACCAGGAAATCGATAGCTATGGAGTCATCCGCAAAGCAGTTGGAGAATGCTCCGCCGGACAAAGATGGAAATTCCGAATACGTCAAAGAGACTTGGTTCATGCATACGTATTTGCAGTACCCGCTCGTGTCCCTCCCTGTTCATCTGTACCAAAACATTGTGGGAGAAAATTTGAAGGAACGCTTCGTTCGTCTCAGACTTCTGATTCATAGAGACAGGTGGATGAAACGGAACCGTTCCCAATTGAAAGACTTTTCTATCTATAATATGTTGTTCGAAAGTTACCAGTATCTGTTCAATCCATTCTGGTTCGATAGAACTCGGTTGGATCGAAGAACAAAACAGTTATTGAATGGAAGACCATTTTTGCATAAACAATTAGTACATGTCCTTTCGAGCCCGGATCTCTAGCCATACGTTGGACAAGTCGAATCGGTAGAAGGGAGATATATCTCTCTTCTACCGATCCATCGTGTTTACCTCCTTTTAGGTGTTTATTGTTGCGGTCGTTAGGCGAAGTAGTGGAATCAAAGCGACCTGATAAAAGTGTTTTAACCAAATTGGAGGGTCATCTCAAAAACCTGCTGTGTTTTGATATTGCTGATTTGTATATCCTGCACGACGGTTGAGGGCCAACCGTACTGACTCGACAACTATGTTACTAAGGGGGCATTGGGTACGTCCTTGGTAGGACGGCTCATGCAACCTTTCATTCAAGACCGCCTAAAAGAGTTGCAAGTAGGTTCATAGTGTCCTCCATTTCTTCAAATTTGGAATCCAAAAGAGCTCGAGGGTTCCTATGGTGTCAATAGTGTCAATAGTGTCGATCGTGTCGATTGTGTCGATCGTGTCGATTGTGTCGATGTTTTAGCACTTTTTTCGTTTTCAGTTTTTTATTTTTTCAGTTTTTTTATTGCTATTGTCATATAGAATTCTCTTTTTATGGAGGACTTTGAAAATGATGGCCACTTCCAAGGTATGAAATTCAACTATCTGTATATAATAGATAAAGCATCTCTATGAGGTATATGGCAATAACTCTATGGCTAACTCTCGGTATTAATCTTTTCTTTTCAATGATATGGTTATCCCCATAAAATCTAGGCTTTGAGCCCGGAGGGAGGAATCAAGTCTACGGAAGCAGTCCCGCTGCTTATCCTTACGGGTGAGGGAGAGAAGCCCATCATTCTCGAGACTTATGGGTATTCCTATCCTATCCTGAATGAGATGATCAACCAAAACCATGAGAAGGACTAATTCGTGCGAAGCTACTGCTCGGGAGGTTATAAGGCCCCCGTGGTAGTGACTTCTCCCACTTTTCCCTGAACTCTCTTCTTCTACACGCCCAAAATAAGCACTCTATCAAGTGAGTGGGCCAATAAATCTTTTCCCTTTGACCGAGTGTGGTCTGAAAGAGGCTCAATTCTTGCATAATTGGGTGCTTTTGCACCATTCTCAAGCACTCCTGAAAGGCTGGGTCTGACAATTCCTCTGAAATAGTCCATTGGTTTCGTATGCTAGTCCCACGCAGGCTGGCACCATTCAATCCCGAATAAAGGAGCGTCTTAAGTATAGGTTTCGAAACCGAGTTTCCCCACTTGGACATTATAAAGTCCCAAAAGCTACTCGAGTGGTATGCTTCCCACGTGTTTGGTGCTTTTTTAACCCCCATAAGTCCCGCGTAGATGCCTGTGTGGCACGCCACCATATCTAATTCCTCCAGGATTAGCCCTGTAGGCTGCAATTTCCTAAAACTTCCTTGATCGCCCTCTTACACTCCCTCTTTAGGTTTACAATTGTGGCTGATCCCCCTTCATTATGAGGTATCAGCCTCGGGTAACTCGCTTCTTCCTTGTAGGATGTGGCAAATAGCTGCCGGGTGGGGCATCTTCTCAAGTAATAAGTGCTTTCTCCTCTTCGAAATAGACGGAAGAGCATGTAACACATCCGGGTTACCTGGTTTCCCACCTCATTAAGACTGGCAATCAACTCTGGGTATCCTCGGGGGAAGTTCCTCAGTTGGGAAACGCACACCTCTAAGTGGCTCGCCAGCGGATAGGGAGTGCCTGCCATTGGGGTAGACAGTGCCAGCTTGGAGGGTAGGTACAACGAAGAGGCGGGAAGACATTAAAACCGCCTGTAATTGTCTTCAATAGATGCCAGTGTTGATGTTGGGCTCAACACCAATATCTTAGCATTCTCGATTAATTCATCTTCTTCCCATATTGGCCACTCTTCATTAAAAGATCTGGGTACTCGTCAATAAATCTTTCAGTCTGTTTAATTTCATCATTGGTCATACCCTCTTGCCATTCAGATTTTTTTTGTGTTTTCAACTTTTTCGAGAAAACATCGACACGATCGACACGATCGATACCATAGGAACCCTCTTGCTCGTTTGGATTACCAGTTTCTTCACCCGCTTCCCACTCTTTCCACGCCACCTATTCCTCTTCAAAACCCTCCCAGGGTTCTTCTCTTCCCATCCTTAGTTGAGCGGTCTCAAATGTAGATGAAGAAGAGTCCACCGAGGCTATTTCCTCATATAGGGGGTTGAAGTTCTTCTCCACACCCGTAGACAGTTCTAAGTTGAATCCTAAGTTGAGAGGTCCGATTCTATTGCGGTCAGGTGTTAATTGCCACTGAACCCATGGGTTCCACTCGTCGTGTAAGCAACCTGATGCAGGCGCGGTGTCGAGTCCCATCAATGAGTCATGAGCCCGTATTCGGGTTCAATGCGGTTTGGTGCCGAAACGAAGGGGAACTAACGGGAATAAAGCTCTAGAAACAAAAATTTGATAGACATTCTAAATCATTTTATGTACCATTAAATTGAATAAACAATTTTGTCTACTCAGATAGGTTCGGCTGTTGCTAATGACTAGGCGTTAGGCATGACCGACACATGTGTGGCGGAGAACTCTAACTGTTTCTGTGGTGGGGGGCGGTGTCGCTCCAACCACTCCGAAAGGTACAAAAAACGTGGGGAAGAACCAAGCATATCTGCCGATTCCGCATAGACATTAAATATGTCTCGATGTAATCCGAGGGATGAAAAAGCGGGGAGGTTGAAAGTACAGACGGGCATTAAAAAAGCTCTAGGTTTTTTAAAGGGCGAAGATTGAGTCGCAGGACGAGTTCTTCAAGCTTGATTCTGTTGACCAAACTTGACAAAGTCAGGCACATTAGAGATACTAATCCGAACCGGGTTATTGAATCCAAGTGAAGTTGCTTCACAAAAAAATCTTGAAATGATAAAAATTGTAATGAATAGATACGCAATAATCGACGTGGGAGGAGAGCAATTACGGGTAGAACAAAATGGGTCTCATGACATTCATCCTCCGGTATCGATTCGGGACGATACACCAGATTTTGATTCCGACACAGAAGTATTAATTCATCGAGTTTTATCAATTCGTTCCGGATCCAAAATCGAGATTGGACGCCCGTGGCTGGATGGGGCAACAGTTAGGGGAAGAATCTCACGCCGTTGTTTCGACGATAAAAAATTGATGGGGGGGGTACGTTTTGAAGGGGATAAGAAGGGGACAAAAAATAAGTCAGGATATAGACAAAATCATGTTCGATTCTTAGTTAATTCCATCCTTTCAGATGGAAAAAAAGTCTAAATGATTGGGACGTTGGTTGTTCGTTGCAATACGGTTAATTCCTTCGGTAGACGCCTCTCTCACCAATTCTGCAAAACATTGATTCCCGTTCATTACCACTCGATAGGTGTGTATTAACACAATTATATCAATCGTTCTTTTTTACCATCACGAGATCGGGTAGATACATCCACCACGGCAGTTCCAAAGAAACGTACTTCTAGGTCAAGAAAAAAAATTCGTAACCATGTTTGGAAAACCAAGGTGGTCAAGCAAGCATCAAAAGCTTTTTCTCTAGCTAAATCCGTTCTAACAGGTTGTTCGAAAAGCTTTTACTACGCGGTAACCGGCGAGAAGCTTCTTGAAACGGAAGTATGATACTAATTATTTGTTGGTTCGACACCCGGAAGGGTAGGTGCTGGTGTCGCCAGATGCTTCTAACTTCCCCCCCATAGAACCTGCTGTTGACGCGAATGGAATGTCGGTATCGCCGCCCGATACCGCGTCCATCGGGAAACCCAACCTTGCGCGGGTCGGATCCGACCCCTATCTTGGAGTGAATAAATAAATGGGAGGTCGTGAGAAAATGAAACCACTTCATTGGTTGGTAGGAGACCTGCCCAGATTGCGACTTTGGCAAGACATGGCGGGAGATGTTGGGATGTAACTGAAAAATGTGGAATCGGATATAGAACTAGGCCACTTTCCACCACCAAGGGGGTGGTAAACCCCCCCCTGATGGGGGGGCAGTAGGAATTACTCGGAGGATGTTTACTTAAAAAGATCTGTCGGAAAATAATTCCCTGAAAAATCTGTAAAGAGTGGGGATCGCTGATGGCGTCCGGTGAAGACCTATCTGGGTCCTGCAAACTTTGGCTTGGCCAATCGCCCGGGTGCCGTCCACCGCGGGCTTGCCCTGGAAAGCTCTTTGTATTTCATCTTATTCTTCTATTCTTTCATATTCCTAGCGCTATTTATATTTATATTTTCTTCCAATCAACCACGTCTCGGATTTCGTTCGGAATAGCAGGATTTGAACCTGCGACCCCCATCACCCCAAGATGGTGCGCTACCGGGCTGCGCTATACCCCGCAAATCATGTGGATTATAGCATCCAACTACGACGTTGAGCCAATCTTGTAGGGTAAAAAAAAATATAGATTGACACTACACTTGCTAATGCGTTACCATGATTTTGGTAAACCGCAAGCCGCTATGGTGAAATAGGTAGACACGCTGCTCTTAGGAAGCAGTGCTTAAGCATCTCGGTTCGAATCCGAGTAGCGGCAATACAACCCCAACCATAAATCCGATTTGGATTCAATCGAGAGAAGTAGTATAGAAACTCTCATCCTATAAATATTGACACACTGGGGATGGCAATCGCAGCAAGACAGAATCGCTAACTTATTCAATCGTCTATCTGTCGGAGTATGAATTTATAGGAAGTCTGGCATGAACAAAGGGTTCACCAATCGATGTGGAATGAACGAACAGCGACAAGGCACCTACGAAAATAAATATTTATTTATTTATATGAATCTATCTTTCTTTACATGTATGTGTATACGTACACATGGATAGATGGAAAGATTCATATGGCTTATAATTGATTCTTTTCATTTTTTGCATGATGTACATAATGGAGAAAATACTCGTTCACATTCCCCCCTCTACCCCTTTTTTTGCTACCATATGTGACTGGACATACCTAATAGGTAGATTCAATGGGTTTGGTGACTCAGGCAGAAAGGGCGTAGTATCTGCTTCCCCGTGTACGACCGGATTAATGATCACTTGTTGGGTACGGTACAAGCATTTCCCACTAAGCGATTTGTACGAATCATCTACGTTCCCTTCATGGAGCTTTTCCTCACCATACATGATCTTAGGCATTAAGAACCGGAATAAGTGGTCAGCCGCAACCGCGGGACCGTGTGCTTTATCAACCCACGAATTTGCAACTCTGGGTCTTTCTGGGGGGGTGCAACAACACACACCATTAGTCCCTGCTTTGTAATCCTATTGGTCGACGACGCATGTAAGTACGACGTTATTGAGCTACGCAGCTTCACCATGTGGGTCTCCACTGGCAATATCTTTATCAACTGTTTGTTTCACCGGCGGTAAAAAATACCTTATCACTAATCCGAATCGTGTTTTCACTAGTTATAGTTATATACAACGCCAAAAACTAAATAAAGATTCTTATGAATTGGTTGAGGACCAAAACGTTGTGGAAAAATCTTTCTATAATTTATCCCTAAATTTGCATAGAAATCAATTAATTGCTAAACCAGATCGGTGGAGCCATCGAATCATCAGTGTAGGGCTTTCCCTCCTGACAGTCGGTATTCCATCCGGTTCAGTGTGGGCTAATGAGGCGTGGGGGTCGTATCGGAGTCGGGATCCCAAGGAAACGTGGTCGCTAGTGACTCGGTTGGTATATGCTACTCACCTTCATATCAAAATCAGCAATAATTGGCGAGGGGGAGCACCTGCGGCGGTAGCTTCCATGGGATTTTTATTGGTTTGGACTCGTTTTTCAGGGGTTAATTCGTTAGGAATCGGTTTGCACAATCACGGATGGCTGACCCCACAATGAAACGAGCAACCCCGTTTCGTTCAATATCTTTTTTTGATTCAGTTATGGCGAAGGTTGGTTTATGACCAAGGGAGTAGTAATTCTAGCTAAGTGATAAATAGAAGTATACGCTTATGCTCAAGAAAGGAGGAATCAACGAGCGTACCTCCCTTGTTATATTCATACGTTTCAACCACCTTTTTTTGTTCCAACAAATAGAACAATAACTTTATGGTCCATTCAGATTCAATCTTGGGTGGGAGGTGCCGCGATAGGCAAGATGTGTGCCCGGTACCTCTCCTATCAGGATAGAATCGATCATTACTCGAAGTTATCCAAACTAGAAGGTACTTCATTCACTTGAATGCTACTGCGGTCGCCATTTGACCGCCTCGTAGGATGGGATTACGTCCGGACACAAGCCAATATCAAGGATTGTTGGAAAAGAGCAAATTGAAACAAACAATTTGCATGTCCCGATATAATCAAAGGATAATTATTTTAATAATAAAATATTTCATAATAATAAAAGCAATACGGATAGTGAGCAAATGGGGATTGGTAATAAACTGATCGCTTACGAAGATGGAAGCGTTTAAGTACGAAACAAATTTTAAGTAGTAACTGTTCCCAAAAATACTGGTAATTCCGTTGGGGAACAGCTCGTTCCTAGTAGTGGCGGGCCGCTGAAGAAGTAGCAAATACGGTAAACAATCCAGGCATCGGAGTAACTACCATTTCCACTGGCTGGACGAAAGACGAAGTATCCGTCGGGTCATAGTAAGTCCTCATTCATGGGAACAGGCGAAGCCGCCCGTAATACTTAATCCGTAAGAAATTATATGTGATATTTTCCCACGGGGACCCGTAGTCAAATAAACAATTTTGATGATTATAAAAGCCTTGTGTGGAGATTAGCGGGTAATCCCCGTCCGAAAATGACGTCGTTTTAGACGACTTTTTGAACCATGAAAAAATGTCGATTCGGTTGTTTTCAACCAAGGCAAGGATATATAGAGCAGTCAAGGGACAATAACCTCTATTGATTCGATTGATCTATACCCTCCCCGTTCTCGGTAGAAATTGGCCAGGGCACACACGCATTGCGATGTAATGCAAAACCGAGCATGGAATAAAATAAAATGTAACTGAATATGAACGTCTCTCTCTTTTTTATTTCCGTTCATTCTCTTGGTAAATAAAAATATTTGGCTATCATATGTATATATGCAGTATTACGGAAGGAGTGAAGAAGCGGATGCATTCGCTTCTTACTGGACCGGCAAATGTATTTGCCAAAGTAGTCACGAAGTCCTAGTAGAGTACGATCCATGGAGAATAATCTGTGGATACCTGAGGTTCTGATTGACAGAATTATCCAATTACAACCTCCTGGCAATTAGATCGATTTATTACCAATGCAAAAATTATGGTGAAATGCGTAGATGATCGGTACGAGTTCTGGTATACGACTGTCTGGTACCGACCGTCGAACGATTCCGCTTCCGTTGCAAGAAGATAACATCGGAATTGAACGTGTTGCAAGCAAGAATTGGGGTAATAGCAATTGTCGCCGAGGTACATTACTCATGAATTAGGGATAGTAAAAATAATTATTACTAGAAGTACTTCTTTGGGCAATGCCCCAACTCATATCCACCCACCTGGATATGAGTCGAGATAATAATATCTGGTTCTCACTTGGTATTATTTCGGTGTCATCAACTACTTGGTAAGCTAGACCCATGCTACGAGTTGTTTCTGAACCCGGATAGACGCGCACGCTCAAGGAATCTGTTGGGCAAGCGGATTCACACCTCTTACAACCTACGCAATCTTCAGTTCTGGGGGCGGAAGCAATTTGATTAGCTTTGCAACCCTCCCAAGGTACCGTTTCCGATGCATCCGTCGGACAAGCTCTTACACATTGGGTGCAACCAATACAAGTGTCGTATGTCTTTACTGAGTGCGCCATCGAACCTCCTTCGCTCCTGTGTATACCTATGCACATGCATATGAGTTGCGAGACGCATTCTCTTACTCAGACGCTTGAAGTACACACATTAGCATATTCAAATACCAGGCATAATTCCGAGTAGGTGAATGCGGCGTCCCCACCTGCTACTCCATTCACGAGTCTAACGATAAAGCGAAATAGATAGGGAATATAGATATAATTCCATTCAGCATTTGTATTCAAACATTACTTTGCTTATCGCGCATAAATTTATCCACATTATTTAGTCCTCTTTTTGTATGTGAGCGATGCGTGACCGGCACATTTTCACTCATCACATTGTATGATTAACTATATTGAAAAGAGAATCATAACTCCTATCGAGGCTAAAACAGTCAAACTTTATTGGATTAGGTATAGTACAACATGCCCCGATAGGGGGTATCCTATAATGGTTTTATTGATAGATCAATTCCCATTTTAACAAATCAAATTGAGGGATGCGAGTTGATCCTTTCCAATAAGTAATTGAAGCAATGGGTGGATAACCCAATATTGGATTCGATGGCTGTTGCAGCAATAACGAATAATAAGGGAACTCCCCAAGCCGTATTGATGGCTTTTCCATCGAAGCGACCGGAAGTACCACGGAAATGAATTTGGAAGGAACCACTGAATTTATCAGTGACTCATATCCTGGTTGAATATCCCTTTCATACTTGTATTGTCCCTCAATTGATCAATCAGGAGATACGCATTAAACCATTGCGAATCTTTAACTTGCAAAATCGATTCTGCAGAGGGACTTGTACAAACTGCAATAGGTATGCTATTGCAGCATCTATCGGTTCTAGCATCGGTTGGTTAATCAGAGTCTATCACTCGATCAGTTAGCATCATAACAAATATTATCGGGATTTTTATAGGTCCTACGTACGTAAATGGGCAACTGTGCTGCGACCGCATAACAAGCAGTCACTTACAGACATAGAATAATAAATAAAGAGAAATCGATCCCGGGAAGGCGAGTCAAATTGCGTCGGGTGATTAAATCCGTGGGGGGTGGGGGACATTCCCAAGACTTTTTTGCTAAAAACGTTGATTTATTCGAGTCTAGACGGACCTAGCCCTGACAGGGCAGGGCGCCCTGCGGGCTAACGGCCTTTTATTTGGATCCGACTTTGAGGCGTACATGCGCCGGGTGGCCCAGCACCCACCCTTTTTTGAATTATTTTTTTTTTTCAAACCTCTATTGAAAGGAGAGACAAGATTTACTGGCCCACCCGAAGGTTTCCCCACTATGGCATTGTCCTTCTTATGGACTTGGTAAGTAGAGAGATTATTACTGGATTGATCTGGGATTTTTGTGGTTTGGAAAATGACAGCCTGATTTTTATAGCTCGTGTCTCCTCTCTGAATAGTAATTATTCCCCCCTGAAGTCTACCCCAAAATTTTGGGGTCTGGAGTTATTGGGGAAACCAGAGACGAGGCTGCTGTAAATGGAATGACTAATTATTACAACAGCCTCGTTTTCGGTTTATTTCATTCTAAAGTTTCTTACGCTTTGAGTCGACACAATCGACACCAATCGGCACCGACGCCAACTGTGTCGATTGCATTGGACGTCTTCACCCTCGAGTTATCACTTTTATCTTCCCAAAAAGGAAAAGGAGTAAGGAATATTTGCCTCGAACTGTTAAAACGTTTTCACAAATCCGGATTGATATTCCTTTGATCCACGGATACCCGATTCTCTCACTGATCTGTTATACGAATCTATATTTCTCTTGAACAAATGATTTGGAATGCTTTTGCGTTTTCCCGGTGGTTTCCAAAGACCTCTTTGAGAGGAATAATCTCTGGGGTGAAATTTCAAATGGTAGGTAATTTTCAAAACTCGAAGACTTATCTGAGATATCTGAGACTGGGTAGATCCCATCTTTTCCTTCTCATCAGGGACTTGCGACGGATTGGTATAAACCCCTCTATTCGTGATGATGGTATTAACAATGATTGTCTAATGGATTTATTACACCATCCAAATAATCCAATTATTACTGAGTAGAATGGTACAAACTTAGTTGTATCTGTCTGTATCTGTACCTATCTATCTGTATATAAATGGCTATATGAATGAATAACAGTGCTCCTTAACGATTGTTGAATTCATCGAACAACTACCCGTTTCTAATCACACTAGGTCTTGATTTCTTCTTATAGGAAATGGGATTTGACACTCGGGATATAAATCTGATTGAAGCTACCAGGCCAATGGTAACTTCAATCGGATGATCGAACAATTCGCAAGTACTATCGACGAGCCCAATCCCGAGAATCAAGTATTGAGGTACATCTTCATTCTAATTGTAGCGGATCGGCTACCGTCGATAGCACCGAAGCAAAATCTGTCGACGCAAGCCAATTCCTCCAAACGGTGAGTTGGCCACAAAAGACGTTTAATTCGTTGTACTTTAATTGGGCTTTCGTAACCCCTCGTTCCTGCACCCTTTCCGGGAACGAAATCCAATACAGAATCGGAGAAGTCCGTGTGGCTCGGAATTGAAAGACATTCGAGAAACCGTAACTGCCGACGACACCTCGAGGATAATAAATCCTCAATGTTGTAAAAAATGGAATGAACTCCCCCCTTATCCCTTTCTTTGTTAGGTAAGCACAATACAAATTCATCAAATCCTTTTTTATCAAATATCTTCCTAAATTTATTTCTGAACTTCGGTAAAGTACTAACTACTTTATACATCAAGATCTGATCGGTAAGGACCTTGGTTCTACGTGGATATGCATTGAAAAACAGATGATTCAGTACTTTATGTCTACCTCGGTCAAGAATCATACTCAGTAAGTCTGGCTCTAAATCCTTGTCTTCAGTAAATGCAAGAATAGTTTCATGATTTCCCATCACGTAAATGGTAGACGCAAGTTCCCTCAATTCTTCTGATTTTTGCTCCAACAGCTTAGGTCTAAATTTCCATCGACGTTTGGGACGGAAAGATTGGCTGGTGGCGAATCTCCGCTTACGTACCTCAGACTTATCATTTAAAAATTTGTTGATGAGTGGCGCTCCGCCAAATTCTTCTTGGGATCTGTTTCCCAAGAGGGCTTCATATGCCTCGATCGGTACAGATTTGTCAGATATAAAAATCGTCTTGTTTCTATATGTCTCCGCTAAATCCGGGGCGACCAGCCATGGGGCTAAGTCCAACTTCACATTCCATTTTATTATGGAATTAAAGATCACTGGACGGACGATCACCCCTTTCCTCCTTTCTTTAGCAATTTGTCTCATACGGTGGCTGGATCGGATTCTTCGTTCGATCGCATTTTGCCGCGTCATGAACCCTTGCACATTTGTGTCTTGCAAGAAATCAGCGAAACCGTTGTGCAGTAGGTTGCTACACCCCCGTTGTTTACCGAGATTCGCGATTCGATCCCTCAGCAAAGAGTTTTTTGCATGAATAGAATAATTTTCTGCCCTTTTTTTGAACAAATATTGGTTTTCCCCCTCGTGGATGCTTGCATCAACCCATTCAGAAGTCTTTTTCTTATCAATAAAATTTTTCCATTTTTTTGGATATATTCGGGACCATGTTTCGATCGGTAAATTGTATCGATCAAGACAATCCAACCAGATTTTCCAATTATTTGCATTCAATGCATGAATCGATTTGAGGAATCCCCAAGTTCTCCAATTTTTTATTATGCTTTCATCAATATATGGATATTTATCCAAATTCCGAGCTGGTACATCCCTTAAGTATTTTGCTTCGTAATTGCTTATGTTGTTTGCGCTTCTTCCAAAGCTTTTGTCACTCACTTCATTTTCTAGCAAGGCGGTCAAGTCTGTCCTATCTCTCAAACTGATGGACCATACTTCATCAAAAACAAAAGCTTGAGACAGAAACGCAGTAGAACCATCGCTACTAATAATCCCCAGCAATGCATCCCGTTGGTTAGAAACGTCCGGATTTGACTGTTCCTTCTCTTCGTAAATTTAGGCAATACCACTGACAGTCCGTACTAGGTGGGCTTCCAACGCCTCGAATCCAATCCCGGAATAAGCATTAATTTCTAAAATTATTTTATATAATTTTATCGCTGACGAAACACAATTATTTTTTTGTTTAGCAACCCGTGTGTGAAACTCCAAAAGCTTTTGTCGAATAGCAATAGATTCTATTTCCGGTCTGAAAGATCCGCCAATACTTGCGTCGCGTAACTTCTGAATGTCCATTTTCTCAATACACTTTTGTAATGCTCTTCGGTCGTTTCCTCCGGGACCTCTATTCGGTGCATCGCCGAATAGACTCATCGTTCCCGATCGAGTATCCGATTTAAATTTGTTGGTGGTGTATCCTACCAACGCCTCGCTATAATGGGAAATTGATTGGATATTGCAATTAATAGTATTTGATCTTATTTCTGCCTCTTTGTTGATAGCCTCATGACCAGCAAGCTCTTTGTTCTTCCTGATCCTTGAGCCCACATCCGTGGGGCCTTGCCCCTCGACGTTGCTCGTACTGGCAATTTTTTCAATCCCTTCAACTCCAATAAACGGATTGAGTACCGTCTGTCCGACTCGCATAGACCCGATCAACCTGTTGATGAAACGACCTACCCGCTTAGTTCGCGACGCAAACTTCTTCCCGAAAGTCTTTACTATTCTTTGTCTTACCGGATTCCAGAACGAAGGATCCTTCCTGGTAGTCCCGAAAGGTACATCCGTCTGAAATCCCCAAGCAGTTAAGTGACTAAACTGAACTCTTTCTCTTCCTACTTTATCTATATCACTGTCATTAGACGATACCTCAGGCTTGACAGATTGATTGGTAATTCCCTTTTTCTTGATGAGTGATCCCCTCCTTCTACTATGCCAAGGTTTTAATTGAAATGGAAACAGAATCTTTGTTTGAACACCGTCCTTTGACCGACGACCAGGAAACCTATTTTCTGAGAATTCTTCACCGTCGTAGCTGCGGATCACGTGGGACTCCCTGCACAAATCGATCCGATCTTCACCCCATTCGGGAACTTGGAGGCATAATATTCGACCAATATTCTTAGGTATAATCAAGAGAGGTAACTTCACATATCTCCTGAAATTGGATTGCGAGACCAATAATAACCCCCTACCCGTATGGATCGAACTCATGTCTAATCTAGCGGCGAGATTTAAGCGTTCGTATTTCGATCTACCAAAACTCCTTTGAGGAGAAGGAGTGATTGATACTTGTTCCAGTTGGGGGCTCGTTCCCCCCCTCGTAATCGCTACTTCAGGATCCCATTCCGTTGAGCCTTTGCTCCACGATGAGGCGGAAACGGGTATCTCCATCCATCTTATGAAGAATGGAGAATGGGTCTTACCCTGCAGCATTCTCCAGATAAGCATCTTACGCCTTCTGGCCCGCATAGATCCCTTAATAAGCCTTCGACGAAAATCAGAAGATTTCGAATAGCGTTTCAGTGGTTTAGCTGACCTTAACCCCGTTTTTCCAAAATTAATAGCTAAATTTCTGAGCTTTTTGTTGCGAATATCGCTCTCCATACCAGGTATATCAAATCGACTTTCATTTAATTGAGTATTACGAAACAAATCTCTTTCAAGATCCTCAATTCGATGAGTCAAACATATTTTTCCTCTGCGACCCACCGTGAAAGAAACTTTTTTACGACCGGTCAACGAGGCATCAGACAGGAATGCATGACTCGGATTCCTACACATATCTTCGAAATAAATAAGAGATAGAGCCCGATCCGTTGGTAGCAGCTTGGAGATATCCTCCCAAGTTACAGAAGGCTGAAAGTTATTCATTGCTTCCAAAATGGTTCTTAATTCCAAACTCTCAAGTTTCTGCTCATTGGGTATTAATCTATCGAACACAAATTCAGAAACTTCAGGAGCATCTGGAGATAATGGTTCCCAAGGAAGAGGAATTTTATTATTCACAAATTCTTTATGTTTATTCAAAATCCGAGTTTCAATTTTATTTTCGCGGCTTACTACCCCCGAAAAATCTTCAGACGTTTTAAGTATTGGCATCGCCATTTCACAAATCGCAAGGAACGACCGTGAATTTGGAACTCTTACGCGAGGTAATTGACTCATTAAAGGATCATAGATCTTAGGTAGTTCTATACCCCCTTCAATCTTTGATTTCAGTCTTTTTGCTATTGCTCCCGAGAAGACACATCCATTATTTAGAAGCCTAATTCGATCTTTCAGTTCGTTATGCAAATTTTTTTTCTCATTCAGATGATCTAGGATCCAGTTTCGATAAAGAGACGGAGTTGATAACGAAACATCGAAACCCTTCAGGGATTTTCTTAACTACTTTTCAAGAATTGACGAACCAGGCGAAGATGCAAAAACCAAACGTGATTTGCTATCGGTTACACACTCGGTGAAAAAGCAAGTTGATACCCTCCTTTTAACATCGCTTTGATGACTTATCCGACTGATTGGCCGGTGCCGCATGGATCGATTCGTTCTACGGGGATCAAAGAACGAGGTAGGCCGTGGCTCGCAAAGCCATTTTGCGGAGGATGGTGAGTCCAAACAGGTTTTATCATATTTGACTAATTCATCCTCGAATTTTCTCGTCATGAAAGGAACTGGGGACCTACCTAGATACGAGAGCATAGTGATAAACGAAACAATACTAAAAGTCTTATACATGACACGTTTCAGCGATATATAAAGTATTGGTGAATCCCTTTCGATGCGATGCATCGATAATCTAGACGATTGCCCGAGCAAGAGATGGCCTACCAACCAGCCCGAGAAACTACCCATTAAGAATGTTGTACTACTGCTGTAACGGAACATAACTAGATAAATCAATCTTGCTAACGTAGCGTTTGGCAACAAAATGGGATTGAATGGCTGGAGAACTAGACTATTCATAAAAGTGCTTGCAACTCTCGAATCGCGGATTGACTGCGCAGGGCGGAGAGCCTGGTAATCCGGTAAATCTTTGGTTCGAGACCAAAATAAAAACACGTATGGTAGAACCGCAATAGTTACCAGATTAGGTCTCGGAATCAACAAATAAATAGGTGAGAAGAAAACGGATGAAAAGATTAGTAACTGACCAGTCATTGATCCGATGAGCGCGGCTAAACCGCTCAAATCCCCCCATAAAAGAAAAGACCTCAGACATAAAATTTGTGAAGGTCCGATGGGCAGTGTTGGCAGCAATCCATAATAAAAACCAAATAATAGGGAAGGACTCATGTTTTTTTACCAACCAATTAATGACGCTCTAAAGCAAAAGTTTAATATTAAATTAACCTCAATTTTATTCGTTCCCAGCATATCGCTGCTGAATACGAATAATTTCCAGTGGTAATCGATCCATTCTAACAGGTTGAAACTCCCCAAATAGGACTTGAGTATTTACTATTCGACGTAGTTGTAGTTATCTAAATCTAACCACGGTACTGCAAGTGATTCATCCCTATAATATTTTATTATACATCAAACAAACATATTTTGTTTATACTTTTACTATTAGTAAAGATCTCCCATTATATGGGAGTCACGGGGTGGGTGTACGGTGCGCGCGGCAGCAAGCCCATACCGCACCGCACATAAATGGTAATGAGTCACACGGGTATTGGTGAAGGGAACGGTTGGATATGGGAAAGGTCTGACAATAGACAACACAAAAATTAACTATTACATATTCGTGAGAAAATTAATTTGCAACGACTTTAATGAGCATCTTGCTAATCATTCGGATAAATAGTTGTTGTTTTGGCACAATCAAATAAAAAACAACAAAGGTTAGGAATAAGAAAGTTCCTGCCTTAGTGGGTTATTCCAATTTGAAGGGATTGAACCACTGAGGTTGCGCCTCAAGGGACGGGTAACCAGCTCAAGCGCATCTCTGGCATTGGTAAATCCGTGGATTTGAGCAGATGTGAATTCGACAGACCATTTTGTATCAATGCCCCTGGCTTCCAAAGGATTAGCGTGGGCCATTCCAGTAATGGCTAAATCCGGTTCTAATTCATGCATCCGCTGAACTTGATTGTAATTATCAGGTTTTTCAACAATTCGCGGTATCAGTACATTCATTGCCTCACAAGTGGTTTTTAGCAAAGATAATTCCGCAGCTTGGTACCGCTTATCCAAATAGGGAATACCTATTTCGTAGACAATCATTCCACATCGAATTAGAAATCTAGCTAAAGAAATTTCTAATAAATTATCTCCCATAGAAAAGACGGACTTTCCACCTAAGATCTTTGTATATTCGGAGAGATTATTCCGTATCTGTTCCTCTCTTTCCTTTAAACCTTGAGGTCGTACATCAAACACGTGGCAAATTTTTTCTATCCATGTTCGTGTTCCATCAGGACCAATTGGAAAGGGAGCCCCAATAAGGCGACACTTTCCACGTCGCATCAAAATTGTTGCTGTGCGACTCAAAAATGGATTCACGCCGCATGCGTGAACCCCGTCGCCTAAGGAAGGAAGATCCGAATAACGTTGAGAAGGTAACCAACCCGTCACGCAGATATTTTGACGTTTTAACTCTGACGTCAATTGAAAAGCTACATTTGAAGGCAATGATCCAAAAAGAACTAAATTATGATCTTTATGTTTGTGCTCTTTAATTTGAAGATGGTCCTTGACTCTATCTGAACTATCGAGGTCGTTCAGATATTTTTCGTCGTTGGATCTAAAAATCTTATTTACCGGGCATCTATGTGCCATAGCAGCTGACACAGTATCCTCCCCTTGAGTAAAGGCATAATCCAACCCATTAGCTCGTGCTACTATAATTGGAATCTGAAGTTTCTTCTCTGATTTAACTGCCATCCCCTCTAAATCCATTTTAATTATTTCTGTAGTACATGTACCGATCCAAATAATTACACTAGGGTTCCGATCTTGTTTGATTTGTATACATATTTTTTTTGATTCTTCATAATCATTCAACTGAGCTGAAATATCACCTTCCTCCAGCTCTGCCATTGCGTAGCGAGGCTCCGCAAAAATCATAACCCCTAGAGCATTTTGCAAAAAATAACCACAGGTTTTTGTTCCTATAACTAGGAAAAAGCTATCTTCTATTTTTTGATATAACCATGCTACACAACTAATCGGACAAAAAGTATGGTAATTACCAGTCTCACACTCAAATGTAATGTTAAAAATTTTCATAATTTCCTGTGCTTGGAAAAGAAAGAAAAAAAATCAATGGATTGAAATAAGTAGAAATTTACTATTTGTATTTTAACTACGCAAAATCAATGGGCAAAATATTATAGCAAGTACAAAATCGTTGTAATGCGGCTTCTTCACCAAGTTTTAAATTATGATAAAATCATTTGAACTAACAAGTTGGGTATGGGTATTTGCACCCCTAATTTCTTCCCTGCAACCTCGATTTGAGTAGAAATCAGAGAGTAGACTAAATAATTCTCTATCTGGCATTTCTATTGGTACAACCCCTTCTGGTTGAGATAACAACTGGTCAGCTATATTCAAATAAAATTGACATACATGACTAAGGGTCGGTTGAACCTCAGCCATCTCAAGTAATGTTTTCCCTTTCACTCTAGAGACTCGAATATCTTCAATTAAAGGTAATACTTCGAGCACAGGCACGGGACAAGCTTCTACATATTTTTCAATGGGATCTCTCTTAGATGTTCGATTTCCTACTAGACCTGCTAACCGTAATGGATGGGTACGAGATTTCTCCCTGACAGATGCAGCAATGCGATTGGCTGCAAATAAAGCATCAAATCCGTTGTCTGTTATTATTATGCAATAATCCGCATAGTTTAATGGCGCAGCGAAGCCCCCACAAACAACATCTCCCAAAACATCAAATAGGGTTACATCATATTCATAAAATGCATTTAATTCTTTTAAAAGTTTAACGGTTTCTCCCACGACATATCCTCCGCAACCTGCCCCTGCGGGAGGTCCTCCGGCCTCGACGCAATCCACACCACCATAACCTTCGTAAATAATATCTTCAGGCCACACATTTTCATAGTGATAATCCTTCGACTGAAGGGTATCAATAATAGTAGGTATTAGAAATCCCGTTAGTGTAAAGGTACTATCATGTTTTGGATCACACCCAATCTGGAGTACTCTTTTACCACGCCGTGCTAAAGCAACTGAAATATTGCAACTCGTTGTTGATTTACCAATTCCGCCTTTACCATAGACTGCTATTTTCGTTCCGCAAAACTCCAATTACCTTTCATTTGCTCCGATTTTTTTTTAAGTCTCAAAGTATTTAAAGTTTTCTAATTTGCAAATCGTCAATTTCTATCGTGCATGATGTTTTAGATCATTTTACTATGTTTGATCAACAAACATTTTTAGTAGTGATTGTTCAAGATCATAAAATTTTTTGATCAAGAAACACTTTTGGGTCAATTAATTATTTCTTTTCAAGTTGGAAATAATCGTTGTCACAAATATGATCAAATTATATAATATGGTTTGTTAATATCCTATTAAAGTGAACAATATGACTGGTTCGCTTTGTATTTTTATTCCCCAATAGCTCAATGGTAGAGCAATCGGCTGTTAACCGATGGGTCATAGGTTCAAGTCCTATTTGGGGAGTTTCAACCTGTTAGAATGGATCGATTACCAC